AGCTGCAAAAAAGACAGCCGCGATACTACTGGAAAGTACGGTTTCAATATTTCCCATACGCAATCCTTTGTATAGACGTTGGGGCGGTCGGACGCTAAGATGGAATAGACCCGCTAATATGCCCAACGTACCTGCTGCAATATGATGAGAAGCTATTCCTCCCGGAACAAAAGGATCAAAACCTTCCACGCCCCACGACGGATTTACAGGTTGTACTTTTCCCGTTAGTCCATAAGGATCGGACACCCATATTCCAGGACCGTACAAGCCTGTTACATGAAATGCACCAAAACCAAAGCAAGCCACCCCGGAGAGAAATAAATGAATTCCAAAGATCTTGGGCAAATCCAAAGAAGGTTTTCCTGTACGTTCATCACAAAATATTTCTAGATCCCAATAGACCCAATGCCAAATAGCTGCCAAAAAGCATAAGCCAGAAAACACAATATGTGCCCCAGCTACACCTTCGTAACTCCAAATCCCCGGATTCGTTACAGTCCCTCCTGTGATACTCCAACCTCCCCATGAATTGGTTATTCCTAAACGAGTCATGAAGGGTATAACGAACATACCCTGTCTCCACATTGGATCAAGAACAGGGTCAGAAGGATCAAAAACTGCTAATTCATACAGAGCCATCGAGCCCGCCCAACCAGCAACCAGAGCAGTATGCATTATATGAACGGAAAGCAAGCGGCCAGGATCATTCAATACAACGGTATGAACACGATACCAAGGCAAACCCATGGAAAATACCCCTTTATCAAAGAAAAATAGACACTACGTAACTTTATTGCATTGGAATATACTAGACTATCCTATGGACCTCCCTTGTTCAGGGGATTATTTCCTAACAAAGGTTTAGTTAATATTTATTCTATTCTGTTCGTAATAATGGAAGAATTCTGTTCGTAGGAACAAAGAGAAGCAGATTTATTTTACACTCGATAAGTACCAATACGCAATGGGGGATTGATACCATTTTCTATGAGTCAATGCGTCCATCCTTATTGATCATTAGAAAGACCTATTCGTAAAAATTTTCCTTTATTTATTTTGTCTTTCTTTCTGAATTTTTCTAATCTATGGATAAAATAAGATAAAGCCAATATGATAAAGACAATAAAACCATATTGTTACGTTTCCACATCAAAGTGAAATATAGTATTTAGTTCTTTTTTCTTTTAATTCATGCCTGTTGGTGTTCCAAAAGTACCTTTCCGAATTCCTGGAGACGAAGAGGCAACTTGGGTTGACTTATAGTGCGACTTGTCAGATATATTGGGTCATATGGGATTTCCCCGTTCTCTCCCCCGATCGAGAGATCCTCTGTTTCGCCCAAGAAAGATAAATTGAATCATCCAAAAATTGGAGCGTGAAGTGCAATTAGATGCATTGTTTGGGGGAATTAATAATACTATTCTTAATTAGAATAATTTATGGTTGCCTTTGGTTGGACTCAAAAAATGAAGTATCCAGGCTCCGTTTAGCAAAAACCCAATTGGGAATATATCTATGATTACTACGTGTATCATAAATGATTCCTGTTTGTTATTTAGAAAGTCATAACAAAAAGAAATGGTGATGGGAAGATTTGTCCTATATGTGCAAATCCAAATCGGGCGGATCTTTACCCGGAGTAGAGCATAAACCTAAAAAGATGAAAGAGACCCATTCAGGAACAAGAAAATACCATCGTGATTTGGATTGAATCTCGATGAAACAATACATCAATGAGAAGTTAATTCGATAAGTTTATTGACCTATTATAAGGAAGAAAGAAAAGAAGTCAAAATTCGTCTTTATTGAAAAATCGAAGAAAAAGCCCTTTCGTTAGAAAAACTGCTATGAAAAAGAATAGGAAAAAGGAAAGAGGACTGGAATCTATACATTGATTCGTTTTTTTCGCAATTTTTTTTGAACCGTATGCATCAAAAGGCGCATGTACGGTTCCTAAGGGATAGAATTTTACCCTACTCAACCGACTTTATCAAGTCAGAGCACTTTTTTTAGTCCAAGATGTGAATCCCGAGATCGGGAATCAACTTGCGGGTCTTTTGATATATTTCAGTATCGAGGATGAAAGGATAGAATTTTTTTTGTTTATACACTGCCCTGGCGGAGAAGTACTACCTGGAATAACTCTTTATGATGTTATACAATGGGTGGAACCAGATGTCCAGACAATATGCGTAGGAACAGCCGCGTCAATGGGATCTTTGATCCTGGTTGGAGGAGAATTTACCAAACGTCTAGCATTCCCTCACGCTTGGCGTCAATGAACTTTTTTTATTTGAGAGAAAAAAGAAAACTATGCCTTCGCCATATGAATATTAAGTAATAATAGCATGGCACTTCGAATTCGATATGAAAAATTTTTGTATTGTTTTTTTTTCAAAAGATTCGATTATGTATCGAGAGAGTAGGATGAGATAAAAGGGATTTCCGATTTTCTCTTATCTATCGGGAGTCCAATTCAGCGTCACAAACTTTTTTCACACCGAAGGGCTCTTAACAATTTTTATGTTAGAAAAAAAAGAATGCGAAAAAAAACAAGATTTTTCCTTTTTTGGTTGGATCAAAAAGAAACTTTGGGATTGCTGAATCAAAGACAAAAAAAGAATCCATTTTAAAATAGAAAGCAACGGAGCCATCATAGTATTTTTTAACTCCTCCGAAAGGAAGGGTGGCAATTTGATCATTTACCCATCTGGGGCTGAGAGATTCTATTTTTATCTTTCTTGAATGGGTCAATTTCAATTTGATTGTAGAGCCGTATGCAATGCACAAAAGACGATGCCCGTACGGTTGTTCAATTCTATCTTTTTTGCCTATTATTCTTTATCTTTCTTTTCTGTTCGTTTCACACAGCAGATAGAGAATCCTTCTATCATCAGGGTAATGATCCATCAACCTGCTAGTGTTTTTAAAAAAAAAAAAAAAAAAAAAAAAAAAAAAAAACTAAAACTCCAATTACCACTAAACCGAAAAGTAAACCTAAAACTAAACCTAAACGTAAACCTAAAACTAAAACTAAAAAGCCGGCAGTGAAACAATTGCTCTTGGACGGGGCAGAACTGATGAGAGTACGCAAACGTATCACAAATATTTATGTACAAAGGACGCGCAAACCATTATGGGTTATATGTCAAGACCTCGAAAGAGACGTTTTTATGTCAGCAACAGAAGCCCAAATTTATGGAATTATTGATCTTATAGCAACTGAATGAAAAAAAATGGATTTTGTTCAAATCCGTGATTTGAGATTTTATATACGAGATTCTATTAAATAGAAAAAATTCATAATCATCCGGTTAGGATCAATCTAAACCAGCCCATTATGTATATGATTCAATATGCCAACTATTAAACAACTTATTAGAAATACAAGACAGCCAATTCGAAATGTCACGAAATCCCCCGCTCTTCGGGGATGTCCTCAGCGTCGAGGAACATGTACTAGGGTGTATGTGCGACTCGTTTAGATCATGAGCTGACACAAAAAAAGCAAGAAAACCGCTTTCCAGTATGAATGATCAGTACCAGTGAATAGGATAGAATGGAAGAAGGAACTCCATTCACTATCTAAAACTAAAATAAGCAAATCAATCCCTCTATTGTGTAGAAAGTTTATGGTTTCCATTGGTGCAAACCCAATCAACTGAATTTAAGATGAGAAGCAATTCTCCATTGGTAGCAAATGGTTATCCATTAAGCGGAGGAAATCTTACTGAAATTCAAAAAAAACATAAAAATGAAGTTCTCACTCGGTCAAGAACGGACTACGAGGGTCAGCTACCCCAGCTAACTTTCATAATTAAATACCGTTACTGTATAGGTGGGTCTCATTGTGAAAGACCTGTTACTGGATAATTCAGGGGTAGAGCCAAAGAATGTGGTGTGAACTATACAAGTTACCAATAAGATTGATTAAATGAAGTAAAGGCTCCGGTGTATAGAGAAGACCTCACCGTTTAAGAAATAACCATAGAAACGATGGAACCCACTATTTCTTTATCCATTCAATTTAGATTTCTTTTTCTATTTTTTTTTTGACACCTAGCAAAAGAAAATTTCTTATTTCTTTCGTATTTCGCAGCAAAATACCTAAACAAAGAAAAAATCGTGGTCGGGAAGGTTATAGTAGCCAAAGCCATTGGAATTTGTATTTTATACATTGGAAAAATCCGTTTGGTTATTAATAGACCAGAACGGGGAAAAGAATAACTGAAAGAAAAGAAATAGTTATTCGTCAAAGTTTTATTGATTCAATGACCAGAACTAAACGCGGATATGTAGCCCGGAGACGTAGAACAAAAAGTCGTTTTTTTGTATCCAATTTTCGAGGGGCGCATTCAAAGCATAATCGAACTATTACTCAACAGAAAATAAGAGCTTTGCTTTCGGCTCATCAGGATAGGGATAAGCAAAAGAGAAATTTTCGTCGTTTGTGGATCACTCGGATAAATGCAGTAATTCGAGAAAGGGTCGTATACTATAGTTATAGTAAATTAATACATGATCTATACAAGAAACAGTTGCTTGTTAATCGTAAAATACTGGCCCAAATAGCTATAGCAAGTAGGAATTTTCTTTATCTAATTTCCAACGAAATCAGAAAAGAAGTAGAATACACCGGAATAATTTAAATGGAGTTCCCCGGAGAATGAACTCCGGGAAGGGGGAGTCGAAATTACTATGAGAAAATATGCTAAAGTAGTCAAAATGAATGAACACGTTCAATAAAAAAATCTTTTTTTTGCGATTCGTTTTTTTCTTACGACACGATAATCAAATCTGGATTCTCGGATTTGTCGAACAAAACACCAATCCGCGTTTGAGTTCGGATTAGAATTCTGACTCAAGTGAACAAAGAATAAGCCTATTTTTTTCTGGTTCTAAGACCAGTAGTTCTAGCGGTCCGCTCGGTTCTTTTAAATTGTTTCTTATTCTTATTATTGCGAAAAGGTAACAAAGATAAAATACGAGCTTGTTTTATA